AAATAGAATTCTGGGTCGCGAACAGTGATTCGATTGATGATGAAGAAAGAGAATTCTTGGTTCAGTTCTCCACCTTAACGACAGAAAAAAGGATTGATCAAATTCTATTGAGTCTGACTCATAGTGATCATTTATCAAAGAATGACTCTGGTTATCAAATGATTGAACAACCGGGATCAATTTCCTTACGATACTTAGTTGACATTCATCAAAAGGATCTAATGAATTATGAGTTCAATAGATCCTGTTTAGCAGAAAGACGGATATTCCTTGCTCATTATCAGACAATCACTTATTCACAAACCTCGTGTGGGGCTAATAGTTTTCATTCCCCATCTCCTCATGGAAAACCCTTTTCGCTCCGCTTAGCCCTATCCCCTTCTAGAGGTATTTTAGTGATAGGTTCTATAGGAACTGGACGATCCTGTTTGGTCAAATACCTAGCGACAAACTCCTATGTTCCTTTCATTACGGTATTTCCGAACAAGTTCCTGGATGACAAACCTAAAGGTTATCTTATTGATGATATCGATATTGATGATAGTGACGATATCGATATTGATGATAGTGACGATATCGATATTGATGATAGCGACGATATCGATATTGATGATGACCTTGATATTGATACGGAGCTGCTAAATGTGCTAACTATGTATATGACGCCGAAAATAGACCGATTTGATATCACCCTTAAATTCGAATTAGCAAAAGCAATGTCTCCTTGCATAATATGGATTCCAAACATTCATGATCTGCATGTGAATGAGTCGAATTACTTATCCCTCGGTCTATTAGAGAACTATCTCTCCAGGGATTGTGAAAGATGTTCCACTGGAAAGATTCTTGTTATTGCTTCGACTCATATTCCCCAAAAAGTGGATCCCGCTCTAATAGCTCCGAAGAAATTCAATACATGCATTAAGATACGAAGGCTTCTTCTTCCACAACAACGAAAGCACTTTTTCATTATTTCATATACTAGGGGATTTCACTTGGAAAAGAAGATGTTCCATACTAACGGATTCGGGTCCATAACCATGGATTCCAATGCGCGAGATCTTGTAGCACTTATCAATGAGGCCCTATCAATTAGTATTACACAGAAGAAATCCATTATAGAAACTAATACAATTAGATCAGCTCTTCATAGAAAAACTTGGGATTTTCGATCCCAGATAAGATCGGTTCAGGATCATGGGATCCTTTTCTATCAGATAGGAAGGGCTGTTACACAAAATGTACTTCTAAGTAATTGCCCCATAGATCCTATATCTATCTATATGAAGAAGAAATCATGTAAGGGAGGGGATTCTTATTTGTACAAATGGTACTTCGAACTTGGAACGAGCATGAAGAAATTCACGATACTTCTTTATCTTTTGAGTTGTTCTGCCGGATCGGTCGCTCAAGATCTTTGGTCTTCATCCAGACACGATGAAAAAAATTGGATCACTTCTTATGGATTCGTTGAGAATGATTCTGATCTAGTTCATGGCCTATTACTATTATTACTATTAGAAGTAGAAGGCGCTCTGGCTCTGGCGGGATCCTCACGGACAGAAAAATATTGCAGTCAGTTTGATAATAATCGAGTGACATTACTTCTTCGGTCCGAACCAAGGAATCAGTTAGATATGATGCAAAATGGATCTTGTTCTATCGTTGATCAGAGATTTCTATATGAAAAATACGAATCGGAGTTTGAAGAAGGGGAAGGGGCCCTCGATCCGCAACAGATAGAGGAGGATTTATTCAATCACATAGTTTGGGCTCCTAGAATATGGCGCCCTTGTGGCAATCTATTTGATTGTATCGAAAGGCCCACTGAATTGGGATTTCCCTATTGGACTGGGTCATTTCGGGGCAAATGGATCATTTATCATAAAGAGGATGAGCTTCAAGAGAATGATTCGGAGTTCTTGCAGAGTGGAACCATGCAGTACCAGACACGAGATAGATCTTCCAAAGAACAAGGCTTTTTTCGAACAAGCCAATTCATTTGGGACCCTGCGGATCCATTCTTTTCCCTATTCAAAGATCAGCCCTCTGTCTCTGTGTTTTCACGTCGAGAATTCTTTGCAGATGAAGAGATGTCAAAGGGGCTTATTGCTTCCCAAACAAATCCTCCTACATCTATATATAAACGCTGGTTCATCAAGAATACGCAAGAAAAGCACTTCGAATTGTTGATTCATCGCCAGAGATGGTTTAGAACCAATAGTTCATTATCTAATGGATCTTTCCGTTCTAATACTCTATCCGAGAGTTATCAGTATTTATCAAATCTGTTCCTATCTAACGGAACGCTATTGGATCAAATGACAAAGACATTGTTGAGAAAGAGATGGCTTTTCCCGGATGAAATGAAACATTTGATTCATGTAACAGGAGAAAGATTCCCCATTCCTTAGCCGTAAAGATATGTGCCCATGAAAAGGGGATTAAGTGGAACAGAATTGGCCGGATGGTAGAGTCGTGGAAACACTTGTTTCTTCCA